ATGATGCATTACATTAATTATATTCATAAAATTTTTTATAAAATAATAAGAATCTCAAAATATTAAAATAATAAGAATCTCAAAATATTTAATTCTATTTTTTTCTTATTTCTTATTAATTTAATAAAAAAATAAAGTAAAAGCGGGTAGCGGGAATCGAACCCGCATCGTTAGCTTGGAAGGCTAGGGGTTATAGTCGACGTTGATTCATCATTTTTAACGTCTCTAATTCAAAACTGAACGTGAAACTTTGGTTTCATTCGGCTCCTTTATGGAAGATGTATAAATTCCTATATTAAGACATGAACGAAAAAAAAAAATTCCACCCATAACATCTATGTCAGCTTTTCTGTCTGAATGTATTCAGAACAACCCGCTTTCTAGACGATCCCTATAGAAAAGAGGGGATTATATTATAACAACCTTTCTAGTTACTTCGTTCTCTATTTCTATGTGAGAGAATCCTTAGGAAAAGCATTTTGTTTCTACCGAGCTAAAACAATTTGTCGATGTCTCTAGTAAACCAAAGTCATTGTTTAATAGCCATTTTGCTTCAATTTCCGTAATACAAATTCCAAATTAAAGATTTAGTTACGATTAGAAAGCCACTTTCTATCTTTATCCATGGATCCTTTACTCATACTTATTCAATTAGAAGTATTGATCTAATTAAAAAAAAAAATTATGTTTCGTAATCTCATAATCCAATTTTTCAATTTTTAATTGATTCTTGGATACAAATCACGAGAATGTATATTCTTCCTCGAATTTTTCATTGAGAGGTAAAGGATTAAATCTTTTTAAGAAATAAAGTTTTTGGTCGGAATGAAATATTAATCAAACCGAAAGACCCCTTAACTATATAAAGGATTATAGAACGAATCACACTTTTACCACTAAACTATACCCGCTACAATTCGATTATTGTATATAAATGAACCTTTTGTCGAACAAGAAAATGGGTCGTAATAAAAAGTTAAAAGAGTAAAAAGAAAGGATAGGATCATAAAATAATCATGAAAATTAGAGCGTTTACGTGTTGTATCAGAGAACCCAATGAGATTCGGAAAAGAGAATTCAATAACTAAAACTAAATAACAAGTGTTTTTTTGCCGGAGGTTTTTGACCTAGACGTCTCGACAAAACTACTTAAGCCATAACATACATGAAAATGGATTGTGCAAGAATCCACAGTTACCTTTTTGTTATTTATTTACTTTACTAAAATAAAAGGAATAAAGAAAATAAAGAATAAATATAAAAAATTAAGATAAGAAACGACACTTTGATTCGATATCATTTGATTCTATATCATAGAAATCTAAAGAGTTTTTATTTTTCCAATCGTAATAACAAGCAAGTATTTTAGTTTTCAAATAAAAAAAATTATTTATGATTCGTTGGAACAATAAATGGCGGGCCCGGCCTGGTCAGTACTTAGCCGGGCCGTGGAACTAAAAAGCACTCTCGGATGAAAAAAAAATATTATGAAGGGCTCTTTCAATCCTTATTTTTTATAATGTAACATAGTATTATCCTTTTTCAATTGGGAGGAGAGATGGCTGAGTGGACTAAAGCGTCGGATTGCTAATCCGTTGTACGAGTTTTTCGTACCGAGGGTTCGAATCCCTCTCTTTCCGTTTTTGTTGATGACTTGGTATTTTCTTTCGAATTTTTCGCGAGCTCTTTTTATTTTTAATAGTTAAAAATGTGTAATAGATAAAATCCTACTAAGAACATTTTAAAATCAAGCAAGGAAAACAAAAACCTTATCTTTTATTCTTCACGTCCAGGATTACGTCCTGGATCATTAGACAGGAATCCGAAAATAAAGAGAGAAACAAAGAATATCACTACCGTGTAAACAAATAGTTTGAGAGTAAGCATTACATCATCTCCAAGATTTTTTTTAGTAAAAAAGAGAATAGATTCTCCGTTTTTATACCGCATACCCTACTATTTTGATTTTTTATTTTGACACCAAGAAATAAAGTGGGGTGATCCAGATTTTTCGCGGTTGTACAAGAATTTCAATATTTGAATTGAGGGTGTAAGACTTATCTGATCTTATCAATTCTTTTCTTTGAATTTTTTTTTTTTTCAATAAATCATGAATTTGTCTAGACATTATTAAATTAAAGATATCATCGAAAACTTACAGCAGCTTGCCAAACAAAGGCTAAGAGAAAAAAAAACAGGGGTATTACTGGCATAACATCTACGATTGGATTTAAAAAAGCGTAGGCCTCGGGCAATTTGGCGACGAAAAAACTACTTGAATAAAGAGCAGAATTAAGACAGATACAGATCAAACTAAATATATTAAGCATAACAAACATTTTGTTCTTGAGGATAATTGTATTTTATTTATTTTGATTGAGTTATTAATAAATTGAGTTTTTTATTATTTTATTATTATAAATATGTTATTATTCATAGAAAAGAAAAATGAATACAAAGAAAATAAGATAGACCAAAAAACTTTCTTTGATTTGAACTCACCCAATCAAAAATCCTTCAATTCTCAAATCAAAAGAGAATAGAATAAACCATACTTTCATACAATATCTTAATTGAATTATATGTAATGATCAATAAATTCTGTTTAATTCTACGTCTACATGTATAAAAATTCTAGTAATCTATTTTATAGATAATAGATATTTAGACTTGAGTTGACGAACAACCAGTACCAATATTAGTGTTTATTAGTGTCGACTAGAAATGGGGCGTGGCCAAGTGGTAAGGCAACGGGTTTTGGTCCCGCTATTCGGAGGTTCGAATCCTTCCGTCCCAGAACATACCTGACCCACGATAATTTTATTAATCTATAATTTTATTAATCTATAAAATAAATAAAAAATAAAATATATATAATAATCTATATCATAATAAAATATATCAAAATAAAGATTGTCTTTTCGACCAGTCTTCCGTTTAAGAGTATAATATTGTTATAGAATGTGATTCTTAATTTCTTTTTTTTTTTTTTTATTATTATTAATCATATCTTTTTCACAAATTTAATCGAGTTCAAATAACACGCATATGAAACGAAATTTTTATTTGTTAAATATTACTGATTTTACAATATGAAATATGAAAAAATAACAACCTAAATCTTCAATCTTTCTTTACATCAGTCTTTTTTTTTTATTAATCATTGATGGTTTAATCCAATATGGATTTATCTTTCTCTTAATGATGATAAAAAGCGAATGGTACTTACTGTAAAACCTTATGCAAATAATGATATAGGGTAGGAAACTATTCAATCAATTAAATCTTTTTAATGATTTCTTATGAGTTCTTGGTACTCTAAGAAGTGTGAAATTGTTGAATTTATCCTATCACGTTACTTGAAGATAGAGATTCAAAATAACTTGTTTATTCGTGTTTATTTATTCATGTTAGTTAGAATTAAAAAAAAAATTATAAACAATGGGGTTAAATTGATTGAATTCTTGTTGAGACTTCGTCATACATTATCCATTCTTCATATAGAAGAAAAAAGTATAGATTATTATGTACCGACCGAACCGATGATTATTCACGATTCCATAATTGAATCAATTACATACTGGTTCCAAACTGAAGGAATGTTATGGTAAAACTTCGTTTAAAACGATGTGGAAGAAAGCAACGTGCGACTTGAAGGACATGATCAGCTGTGGATTCTTACATCCACCACTTTTTTATATTATATAGGAACGAAAGTGCTCTTGGCTCGACATCATTTGTTCTGTTCCACTGGAACCCTCATTTTTGAGAGTGTTGCCATGTAAATAGTACACGATGGAGCTCGAGTAGAACGTATTGATTAATTTCTCAAGGGCAAGAATCTAAGGTTAGTATCGATCAATAAATTGGAACAACTTCGTAAGTATATTTTAGATATATAAATCTAAAGGATCCAATTCGAAAAAATTAAAAAGTTAATTTTGTTGGAATTGGTAAAACTCTTTTGATCAAATCAAAAGTAAAGTGTATTACGTAGGAATCAACCATTCATACGATTCTTTGATAGAAAGAAATCACAAAAAATGGTATGTTGCTGCCGTTTTGAAACGATTTAAAGATCACCGAAGTAATGTCTAAACCCAATGATTCAAGGCAAAGATAAAGATCCTGGAACAAGGAAATACCGTTTTCAATTGTCTCAACAACCAGATCATATTTAAGAATCAAAATAGATTCTAAAGGAGACAAACAAAAAGGGTTAGAGACCACTCAATAAATTTAATACCTAAAAGGTTTCTTTTGAGTTATTTGAGAGTTATTCAACTTGAGTTATGAGGATACAAATAATTTTTTTTTTGGGGGGGGGGGGGGGAGACTAAGAAAAAGTATTTAAACWAAAATCAATAATATAATGAATTTGATGATTTTHTGGATCTATTTGATATTATGATTCTATACATAGACATAATTTAGAATTTTCTCGAGCCGTACGAGGAGAAAACTTCTTATACGTTTCTAGGGGGGGGGGGAGTATTGTTCATCTATCCCAATGAGCCATTTATCGAATCGTTGCAATTGATGTTCGATCCCGACGAGAGGGAAGAGATCTTCGTAAAGTGGGTTTTTATGACCCGATAAAGAATCAAATCTATTTAAATGTTCCTGCTATTCTATATTTCCTTGAAAAAGGTGCTCAACCTACAGGAACTGTTCATGATATTTCAAAAAGGGCGGGTGTTTTTACGGAACTTCGCCCTAATCAACAAATAAAATTCAATTAATGAAATAAAAAAAATGTGGATGATTTGTATATAGCCTTGTATAACCTTTTTGTTTCTTTGCTATTTCCTCTTTTGTTCTATTTATATCATACTAAATTTATTATTGTTACTATAAAAGAGTGTCTTTTATAACGACAAAAATCTATTTATATTTTATTGATATAAATTTTATTGATATATATAAAATAGATAGAAAAAGATTAAGTGAATAAATAATAAATAAATGAAGTAATCGGGTCTATAAATATAAAATTTTGAGATTACTGTCAATGAGTTAAGGAACAAACAAATAAAAAAACACAAAGGATTTCACTTGCTTATTTTAGTGAATAAACCTCATTTTTTTACTTAATTTATTTTTCCACCAATATTGTATCAATGTTGTGTTGTATAGAAAGATTATATATAGTGCCAATCCAACACAAGTCCTTAGTTTTTTTTTCTTATTTTTTCTTATAATTCGAATTGTCTAATTGATTGAAATTGGAATTGTTAGTTATATTTATAAATTGTTTTTTCTTTTGTATTCTTTTCTCAACATTCATATTGACAACAGTGTATCAAATAAATATAATCCGATCGTGGATAAATGGATCCGTTTATATCTCCGTCCCATAGCTTTTATTTCATTCAAATAATGGGTTCTTGTATTTTCTGTGATACAAGAAGTCTTTTTTTGATTAAGATTAAACTCAATAAAAATCTATATATACTATAGAATTAATGGATGACATAAGAGACAAGGAGCTATTTATAAATATTTTACTTTATCCCTATTTTTATCTGAGAATTTTTTCATCGGATCTGTTCATTTTTATTATGTTCAGAATCTAATCAATTAGAATTTTAAAAATTTTTGCTATTTTAATGTTTTGATTGGTTTGGATTGCGTTGTGCAATTCAATCTTTTTTTTTATTGAGATTCCGATTGTATCTACACATTCTAATTATTTTATTTGGGTTGCTAACTCAACGGTAGAGTACTCGGCTTTTAAGTGCGGCTAGCATCTTTTACACATTTGTATGAAGCAAAAGATTCGTCCATACCATCGGTAGAGTTTGTAAGACCACGACTGATCCTGAAAGGAATGAATGGAAAAAGCAGCATGTCGTATCAATGGATAATTCTAAGAATATTTCATTCTTACCGAATAGGTCCAAAACCTTATTTAAATTGTTTGAATTCTTGTCGTGTAATAAAAAAAATGAATTTGGTCGAGTGAATAAATGGGTAGAGCCTTACTACGGTTCCAATTATAGGGAAACAAAAAGTAATGAGCTTCTGTTCTTAATTTTTGAATGATTACCCGATCTAATTAGACGTTAAAAATATATTAGTGCTTAATACGGGAAAAACTTTTCCCATGAGTGGATTATAAATTTCTTATGAGTCCTGATTATTAGCTATTACCCATTATGGGGTAGAGATAAATGTGTAGAAGAAGGCAGTATATTGATAAAGATTTTTCAAAATCAAAAGAGCGATTGGATTGAAAAAATAAAGGACTTCTAACCATCTTGTTACCCTAGAATGAACATAAATCAATTAGATGGAAAAAGAGAGGCTAGAGAGTCTGTTGATGAGTCTTACTTGTTCCGAGGTATTTTCTTACTATAATACCTTGTTTTGACTGTATCGTACTATGTATCATTTGATAACCCAATAAATCACCTATTTCTTTTCTTGTTCAAATTTAAAATGGAAGAATTTCAAGGATATTTAGAACTAGATAGATATCAGCAACATGACTTCCTATACCCACTTATCTTTCGGGAGTATATTTATGCACTTGCTCATGATCATGGTTTAAATAGATCGATTTTGTTGGATAATGTAGGTTATGACACTAAATATAGTTTACTAATTATAAAACGTTTAATTAGTCGAATGTATCAACAGAATCATTTGATAATTTCCGCTAATGATTCTAACCAAAATAAATTTTTTGGGTACAACAAAAATTTGTATTCTCAAATGATGTCGGAGGGATTTGCAGTCATTGTGGAAATTCCGTTTTCCCTACGATTAGTATCTTCCTTATTAGTATCTTCCTTAGAGGCGACAGAAATCGTAAAATCTTATAATTTACGATCCATTCATTCAATATTTCCTTTTTTAGAGGACAAATTCCCACATTTAAATTATGTATCAGATGTACTAATACCCTACCCCATTCATCTGGAAATCTTGGTTCAAACCCTTCGCTATTGGGTGAAAGATCCCTCTTCTTTACATTTATTACGATTCTTTCTTCACGAGTATTATAATTGGAATAGTCTTATTACTCCAAAAAATTTTTTTTTTTCAAAAAGTAATCCACGATTATTCTTGCTCCTATATAATTCTCATGTATGTGAATACGAATCCATTTTACTTTTTCTTCGTAATCAATCTTCTCATTTACGATTAACCTCTTCTGGTATCTTTTTTGAGCGAATCCATTTCTATGAAAAAAAAAAATATCCTGTAGAAGAAGTCTTCGTTAATGATTTTCCGGCCGCCATCTTATGGTTCTTCAAGGATCCTTTTATGCATTATGTTAGATATCAAGGAAAATCTATTCTGTCTTCGAAGGATACCCCTCTTCTGATGAATAAGTGGAAATATTATCTTGTCAATTTATGGCAATGTCATTCTTATGTGTGGTCTCAACCAGGAAGGATTTATATAAACCAATTATCCAAGCATTCCCTTGATTTTTTGGGTTATTTTTCAAGTATGCGACCAAACCTTTCGGTGGTACGGGGTCAAATGCTA